CCAATTGTATACCTATAAAAAGTACATTGAATTTTTTCGGAAACATAGCCTATAATCAAAATCCAATTTGCATTTATTATATAAGCGAACCTGAAACATACCTTGGGGAAGTTATTCATTTAGTAATGAAATCTTCGTGAGTTCCCCTTTTTTCCAATTCCAAGTTAAACCTCACTAATAATATATTATTCTATAAGGGGTGAAATAATATTAAAAACTTGCGTTTTCTCTATCTTTTTTACAAAAATGGATAGAAGTTTCTCATAGAATTCGGATGTTAGAAAGATTACCATATATAACATAAAACTTCTCCACCGATTCTCTCTACTCGAGCCTCTCGATCTGTCATTATACCTCTAGAAGTTGAAAGAATTACAATTCCCATGCCCCCTAAAATTCGAGGGATTCTTTGATAATTAGAATATATTCGTAGACCGGGTGTACTGATCCGTTTTAAATTTAAAAAACTTTTATATGATCCTTTTCTATTTCTTCTATACCGCAGAGTTAAAACTAAAAAATATTTGCCGTTTTCTCTATGTTTTCTGACGTTTTCAACAAAACCCTCTCGTAAAAGTATTTTTACAGTGTTTTCTGTGATGTTAGTAAATGGTATTTGAACCATTCCTTTTTTATTCATGTCAGCATTTCGTATATAGGTTATTATGTCAGCGATGGTGTCCTTACCCATGGTAAACGAAAATGATTGTTGCCCCTTACTTTCTATATAATCAACATGCTCCTTTTTCTATTATTTATGTTATAATGATTTTTTTTTTTTTATTTCTATCTATATCTATCTCTTATATATATAATAATTGCTACTTCTGATACTTAGAATAATTACTAAAAAAAGGGATATATGTGAGATAAAATACATTAATTAATCCATTTTTTTCACAGAATAATGTATTCATTTCAAGGTTTCGTCTTATAATACCTCGGGTGCTAATGAAACAATTTTAGTGAAATTAAACTGTCTCAATTCCCGGGCGATTGCACTAAAGATTCGAGTTCCTTTTGGATTTCCTTCTTGATCAATGACAACTGCAGCATTATCATCATACTGAATTATTATACCGTTGCTACGTTTGAGTTCTTTACAAGTACGTACAATTACAGCTCTGATTACTTCAGATCTTTCTAAGTTCGTATTTGGTACTGCTTCTTTGATTACAGCAACAACAATGTCACCAATATAAGCATATCGTCGATTACTTGCTCCTAGGATTCGAATACACATCAGTTCGCGTGCTCCGCTGTTATCAGCTACATTCAAATGAGTTTGAGGTTGAATCATATCATTTTTTTGTTCTTTCAGTCCAAAGATTGAAGTAAAAATATTCTGTGTTCAAAAAAAGGAATCTACATTTGCATTTTTTTGTTTTCATCCTAAAGACCTCTTTCCTTTGGTTCTAATTTATTATCCTGAAATAATGAATTGAGTTCGTATAGGCATCTTGGATGATGCTATTGAAATAGCCTTTCTCGCTATATTTTCTGGGACCCCGCCCATTTCATAAAGTATTTTCCCAGGTTTAACGACAGCTACCCAATATTCGGGAGATCCTTTTCCCGAACCCATACGTGTTTCAGTAGGTCTTACTGTAACAGGTTTGTCTGGAAATATGCGTACCCATATTTGTCCACCTCGGCGAACATTTCGTGACATTGCCCGTCGTCCCGCTTCTATTTGTCTAGATGTTATCCAGGCGGGCTCAAGTGCCTGAAGAGCATATCTTCCGAAGCAAATATGATTACCTCGATAGGATATTCCTTTCATTCTTCCTCTATGTTGTTTACGAAATCTGGTTCTTTGGGGGTTATAATTGATGGTTGTTTCTCAATTCCATCTCTATTACAGAACCGTACATGAAATTTTCACTTCATACGGCTCCTCGCGAATGAAGCAATTCAATATATATCGATTAAATCGAGAAAATATGTACTAATATTCATATAAAATATGTACTAATATTCATATAAAATATGTACTAATATTCATATAAAATATGTACTAATATTTATATGTTTAATGAATAATGGAATCGTGGGATTTTTTGAGATTTCATAGAATCTATTGGTCTAGTCTAAATTTTTATATCTTGTTTTTATATAGAACTCAATATGTATTCTTATAAATAAACAATTTTTTTTATCCGTATATAACTTAACTAGAGAATGTTGTTTTGTTATATTATAAGGTTCTAATGAATCTTTATTTTTCTTTTTTAATTTTTGCTAATCCAATAAAAAAGAAAATTAAAAAAGAAAAAGAAAATCCAAATTCTCGCGGGCGAATATTTACTCTTTTATTATCAAATTCAGATATAATGTAGGGCACAACTCCTAAAAAAATGGATTCCTTTTTGGTTTCTTCCGCCATCCCACCTAATCCATTTTTAAGATTTGTTTTTCTAAAAATCTTAAGTATTTGCAGGTTTCGTCGTTCCCATCGCTTCTCTATTAATGGTTAGGTCCGAATTCTACAATGGAGCCT